TGTGAACCAAAACCCTATTAATAGATAGGAACACATTCCAACCAATTCCCAAAAAATATAAATTTGTATCAAATTCGAACTAATAACTAATCCCAACATCGAAGTACTGAAAAAACTCATATAAGCAAAAAATCTCAAGTATCCTTGATCATGAGCCATATAATTATCACTATAAATAAGAACCATAATTCCAACAGTAGTGATTAACATTGACATAATAGAAGTAAGTGGATCGATCAAGTAGCCGAATTCTAAAGAAAAATCATTATCGAGGGTCCAAGACCATACATATTGATAGATAGAACTGCTTTTTATTTGCTGAATAGACAGATTAGTTGAAAAAATCATGACTATACTTAACAATAAAATACTCGAAAAAGCCCACATACGACGGAGATTTTTTGTTGCTGTCGGAAAAAGAAGAAGTCCCACTCCTATTAACATAGGAACTGGAAGTGGAAGGAAAGGTATGATCCACGCATATTGATATGTCTGTTCCATAAAAAAAGTTTTTTAATTCTTAATTAATATTAATTGTTTCCGATTCACCGGATCTTACCTCTTTTTGAAAGGAGTCAATAAAAAAATAAAGATATGCACTAACTTAATAACTTAAATAGAAATAGAATCTTTGAATTTTTATTTCTTTTTATACTTATTCTTTAGAAGTTTCTGCTAAATACTTCAAATATTCAAATCAAGAAGTTACAATTGGTCAAATCATATGAAAAAAGCAGATTAATTACTAGTCTCCTTCGAACTTTCAAATTCAAGTTAAATTAGGCATATTTTTCGCGAATTTGACAAGTTACTAAAAAAAAAAGAATATTCTTTTTTTTTTAGTAAAAAAAATAGTTTATGCGATTTTCCCATATCTTTCACGCATCTTATGTATTCTTTTTGATTTTTAGAATCAAAAATATTATCTAGAAAAGAAATACATAATGAATTGGCAAAGCGCAAATTTCTTTTGAACAATAGATGTCTTTCACATCCAGCTATACCAATGAGTAATCTCTTAATTTTTATTTAAATGGCAGTTCCAAAAAAACGTACTTCTGCATCAAAAAAGCGTATTCGTAAAAATTTTTGGAAAAGGAAGGGGTATTGGGCAGCGTTAAAAGCGTTTTCCTTAGGGAAATCTATTTCTACCGGGAATTCCAAAAGTTTTTTTGTGCAACAAACAAATAAAATAAGTAATAAAACATAACATGTTACAATAATCTGAATCGGCTTGACTCAAAAATTGACTCATTTCGTTTCGAAAATAAAATTCCCGCTTTCCATTCCCTGTTGAGTTAATCAATAGGAAATGGAATTTGTTTCGCTCTTAGAATTAGAATAAGGATTTTTCTCTTTACCGTACTGAATTCAAAAAAAAAAAAGAATCCTTTTTTTTGACAAAAAAACATAAGATACGTAATTGTCTTTTTAGTATATTTTCTCATTTCCAAGGTGGGGAGTATTATTTTCCCCATCAGCCTGTTTCTTACAATAATATAAGCAATAATATAAGGTTTTCTTTTTTCTCTAGATCCACGTTTTCTCTATAGAAAGGCGAGTAAAAAATCAAAATCATTGAAACTAATTGATTAAAATTCTAAACCTTTTTGTGCAACTTTCTTCTTTTTGGATTTTCTATGAATTCCTATATAGACTCCCATATATTTATTGCCATCAATCCACTCAAAAACACTTAACAAATTTTTTTGGATAAATATGTGTCAATTTTTACTGATCCAAAATGTTTTTTTTTGGGGGGGGGGGTTCTATCCCTTAATTCATAGTTGGACTATCTAGTTTTCCAAGAGTTCAAGTCGAGGAGAGTCTAAAATACACACTAAAACTAAGACCCTAAATTCAAATAATGAACCTTCAAATACCTATTTGAACGAATTTTTATTCATCAATTTGAATCTTTCCTAAAAAATATTGCAACAATTTAATTCTTAAATCTAGACGATTGCTTATTCATAGGGTATTATGAATTCAAGACAAGCCGCTATGGTGAAATTGGTAGACACGCTGCTCTTAGGAAGCAGTGCTAGAGCATCTCGGTTCGAGTCCGAGTGGCGGCATGTCATCTCCTAAAAAAAGTAAATAGATCCTATAATGAATTCAATGAATTCAATTTCCGATTTCCTTTTTATAATTATGGGACTCCTTAAAAAAAATTTATGATATTTTCAACTTTAGAGCATATATTAACTCATATTTCTTTTTCGATTGTTTCAATTGTAATTACAATTCATTTCATAACTTTTTTAGTCGATGAAATCGTAAAACTATATGATTCATCCGAAAAGGGGATGATAATGACTTTTTCCTGTATAACAGGATTATTAGTTACTCGTTGGGTTTATTCGGGACATTTTCCACTAAGTGATTTATATGAATCATTAATCTTCCTTTCATGGAGTTTTTCCCTGATTCATATAGTCCCGTATTTCAAAAAAAATCAAAATCTTCTAAGCACAATAATTGGACCAAGTGCTATTTT